AACAGAACCACAAACTAACAATAGGGCACACAAAGTAACAAAAAAAACATTAACGTCATTATTATAAATCAAGTTATTGAATATTTGAAACAAATCCCGAAATTCCAAACTACCCGTTATCCAATAAAGACCCAAAATTCCTAATAATAAACCAAAATCCCCGATACGATTAGTTACAAACGCCTTTTGACAAGCATTTGCTGCAATAGGACGTGTGAACCAAAAACCAATTAATAGATAAGAACACATTCCAACCAATTCCCAAAAAATATAAATTTGTATCAAATTAGAACTAGTAACTAATCCCAACATTGAAGTATTAAAAAAACTCATATAAGCAAAAAATCTCAAATATCCTTGATCATGAGACATATAATTATCACTATAAATAAGAACCAAAATGCCAACAGTAGTGATTAATATTAACATAACAGAGGTAAGTGAATCGATCAAGTAACCAAACTCTAAAGAAAGATCATTATTTATAGTCCAAGACCACACATATTGATAGATAGAACTCTTATTGTTATTGATTTGATCAATCGACAGATCGACCGAAAAGAGCATAACTATACCTAACAAAAAAATACTCGGAAAAGCCCACACACGGCGAAGATTTTTTGTTGCGCTGGGAAAAAGTAGAAGTACCACCCCTATCAACATAGGAACTGGAAGTGGAATAAAAGGTATGATCCATGAAGGTTGATGTGTATATTCCATACAAAAAAAAGAAAAAAATAGGATTTGTAATGAGTTTTGTTTCTTATTCGCCGGTTTTATCTCTTTTGTAAAGGGTTCAGTTAATAAAAAAGAGTGAACAACGTGAACATATAAATATTATTTTATAGTCTTCTGAATCTTTGCACAAAACTTCCAATATTGAAAAGTAAAAATGTAAAAAGGGTCCAAAAAAAAAAATTCCTAGTGAAAAATTGACTTTTTTTTTAGTAATATTTTTTACTATTAATAAAAAGAAAATAACTAATAAAATCTTTATTAAAATTCTCATAAAAACAAAATTTGTCAAATAAGAATTTCATTTTTTATTTTACAATTATACAAATATTCTTTTCTATAGAGCGCGTATCAAAAATTGTACCAAAACTTAGAACATTCGTTTATTTTTATATGTATAAAATTGGATTATATGACATAACTCAATCAAATAAGAATTTTTGTCTTTTATTTATATTCAGAAGCATTCGTTTAGTTTCGAACTATTTTATTTTTTACATTACAATACAACTATGTTTGGCAAAATTTGTAAAAAAGTGTTATAGTTTATAATATTCAATGTTTTACTTTAGATAGAAAAAAAAAGGGGGGATAAGATATATGGCTAATTAATCAAAGAACAATAAGTTTTCATTTACAGAAATAAAGAGGATATGTCTTTCACATGACCTGTAGCAATGGAAAAAAAAAATATATTAGTTGGATGGCAGTTCCAAAGAAACGCACTTCTAGATCAAAAAAAAAAATCCGTAAAAACGTTTGGAAAAAGCGAGGATATTGGACAGCATTGAAAGCTTTTTCATTAGCACAATCAATTTATACAGGGAATTCAAAAAGTTTTTTTGTATAACAAATACAAACGTTGGAATAATCTAAATTAGCTGGATTCAAGGAATATTCTCTAATATTGAATTACTTTTTTTTTTTTAATAAAGATTTTTTTATATTTAATAAATCCATTTTTCATTAATAAATTCAATGAAAAATGGATTTATTAACTCAGATATTTTTATTAACTCATATATATCTATTTTAGAATAAGAAAAAAAAAACATCCTTTGAATGTAATACTAAATTGGTGAAAATAGATATATAATTAATTAAATAAAAAAAAAAAAATGAAAAATAAGAATTAAGAATATATATAAAATATATATAAAGAATAAATAAAAAGAATATAATAATATAATAAATTATTCATTAAAAAATAATTCATTAAAAACTACAAAAGATAAAATTTTTTGTTCCATTTCCAGATTCAAGTCAGAATTATCTAATTCCAACAATGCTTGTTTTTGAAAACAGAGAATAAACTAAAAAAAACCATTCCTCGTTGTTAAATACTAAAACAGAAACTCGAAACAAAAAAAAAAAAACGACAATAAGAATTCGTATTGAAATTGAATCATTCTAAAATCAAATAGAATATATTTCATTTCTAAATATTTATATAATATTTCTAAATATTTATATAATATTTATATATATATATTATTATTTATATATTTCTATCTAAATTCTATATTTAGATAGAAATATATTTAATTTAAATAGAATCAAAAATATTAGAAAAAAGATAATAATAATCTAATCCATTTTCTTATAAATTTATTCAATTCAAATAATTATAATAGAAGTCCTTGCATTCTTTAATGTTTATTTTTTTATAAAAATATAAACATTTTTTTTTTATCGATTCTTTCAATCTCGACGATTGAGAAAAAATCGGTTATTATGATTTCGAGTAAGCCGCTATGGTGAAATTGGTAGACACGCTGCTCTTAGGAAGCAGTGCTAGAGCATCTCGGTTCGAGTCCGAGTGGCGGCATGGCATCTTATCTTCTAAAAGAGTAAGTCCTATAATGAATTAAATTTCCGATTTCTCGTTCTAGTATTAGTATTCAGACACTCTTTTTCATTTTTTTTTTTATGATACTTTCAACTTTAGAGCATATATTAACTCATATATCGTTTTCGGTCGTATCAATTTTAATTTCAACTCATTTGATAACCTTATTAGTCAATGAAATCTTAGGATTATATGATTCGTCCAAAAAGGGTATGATAATAACCTTTTTCTGTATAACGGGATTGTTAATTACTCGCTGGATTTTTTCGGGCCATTTACCATTTAGTGATTTATATGAATCATTAATCTTCCTTTCCTGGGGTTTTTCCATTTTTCATATGATTTTATGTTTAAAAAAAAAGAAAAACGATTTAAGTACAATAATCGCACCAAGTGTTATTTTTACCCAAGGCTTTGCTACTTCGGGTATTTTAACCCAAATGCATCAATCGGCAATATTAGTACCCGCTTTACAATCTCATTGGTTAATGATGCACGTAAGTATGATGATATTTGGCTATGCAGCTCTTTTATGTGGATCGTTATTATCAGTAGCCATTTTAATTATTACATTTCGAGAAGTCATACAAATTTTTGGTAAAAGCAATGATTTGTATTTATTAAATCAATCATTTTCTTTTGCTGAGATCAAATACATGAATATGAATGAAAGAAACAATGTTTTAGAAAAAACTTATTTTTCTTCTTCTAGAAATTATTACAGGTCTCAGTTTATTCAACAATTGGATCGTTGGAGTTATCGTATTATTAGTCTGGGTTTTCTCTTTTTAACGATAGGTATTCTTTCAGGAGCAGTATGGGCTAATGAGGCATGGGGGTCATATTGGAATTGGGATCCAAAGGAAACTTGGGCCTTTATTACTTGGACCATATTTGCGATTTATTTACATACTAGAAAAAATAAGAAATTGGAAGGTGTAAATTCTTCAATAGCGGCCTCTCTGGGCTTTTTTATAATTTGGATATGTTATTTGGGGATCAATCTATTAGGTATAGGATTACACAGTTATGGTTCATTTCCATCGAATTGAATTAATCCATCTAATAGAATTAAAGTGAGTAAAGGACCTGACAAATAAATAAAGCATATATATAATAAATTTTATTATTATATATAAGAAATTTGATTATAGATATATGAATCTATAAATAGAAAAATCAATATCGAAATATACGAAAACTTCGAATAAAAGAAATCGTCGAGAACCCTTTAAATCAAGTAATGTAATGATTCAAGGGGTTCTCACAAACAATAAACATATTCGATTACATTTTTTCTTATTATGGTTTTTTTTTTCTTTTTTTGGGGGGGGTTTTATTCATTTATTCACGAGAAAACTTTTTAGAAAAAAGTCGATAGAATGGCTTCAACCTTGTCAACCGAGAATGATAAAATGAAATCTGGATAAATACCAATACCTATTACGGGTATAAGGATAGAAATCGAAATAAATAATTCTCGCGGCCCAGAATCCCAAAAATACGAGTTTGGTGTATTAAAAAGCTTGTATCCATAGAACATCTGCCGTAACATGGATAATGAATAAATAGGAGTTAATATTATTCCAATTGCTGTTACAAAAGTGATTAGTATTTTTGTCATTAAAAGAAATTTTTGGCTGGTAATTATTCCCCAAAAAACTATCAATTCTGCAACAAAACCGCTCATGCCCGGCAATGCAAGGGAAGCCATCGATAAGATACTGAAAACCGTGAATATTTTTGGCATTGGAATAGCCATTCCGCCCATTTCGTCAAGATAAAGAAGACGTAGTCTATCATAACTAGTTCCCGCCAAGAAAAAAAGCGCAGCGCCAATAAATCCATGAGATATTATTTGTAAAATGGCCCCATTGAGCCCCGTATCGCTTATGGAACCAATTCCAATAATTATGAAACCCATATGAGATACCGAGGAATAAGCTATTCTTTTTTTTAAATTACGTTGACCAAAAGATGTTGAAGCTGCATAGATTATTTGAATTGAACCTAATATCATTAACCAAGGGGAAAATATAGAATGAGCGTGGGGTAATAATTCCATATTAATTCGAACCAATCCATACGCTCCCATTTTTAATAAGATTCCGGCTAAAAGCATACAAGTGCTGTAATGTGCCTCTCCGTGGGTGTCTGGTAACCATGTATGTAAGGGTATAATCGGCAATTTGACAGCAAAAGTAAAAAGAAATCCCATATAGAATATTAGTTCGAGCGCCGCGGGATACGATTGATTAGTTAATGTTTCCAAATTGAATGTCGGTTCATTAGAAGCATAGAAACCGATACCTAGAATTCCCATTAATAAAAAAACAGAACTTCCCGCAGTGTATAAAATAAACTTTGTAGCGGAATACAAACGTTTTTTCCCCCCCCACATGGATAAAAGTATATAAACCGGAATTAATTCTAATTCCCACATGATGAAAAAAAGTAAAATGTCTCGAGAAGAAAATGGTCCTATTTGACCGCTATACATTGCTAACATCAGGAAATGGAATAATCGTGATTCTCGAGTAACTGGCTGAGCCGCTAAAGTAGCTATAGTGGTAATAAATCCCGTCAGTAAAATGGGTCCTATAGAGAGTCCATCTATTCCGATTCTCCAGTAAAAATTAAAAAAATTGATCCATTTATAATTTTCCGTAAGTTGGATTAATGGATCAGCCAATTGGAAATGATAACAAAATGCATAGGTTGTTAGAAGGAGATCGATTAAGCATATACAAATCGTATACCACTTAATTACCTTATTTCCTCGATGAGGAAATAAGAAGATTAAGGAACCTCCGGCTATAGGCAAAAGTACAACTATTGTTAACCAAGGAAACGAATTCGTGATAAAAATAAGATACACTTGGACCAGAAAAACCCGCGCTCAAAACAGAAGAATATTAATATTCTTCTGTTTTGAGCGCGGGTTTTTGCCAGTAAAAAAACGTATTGTATTCTCGTGGTGTTTATTTTTTGAAAGGTATCAATAAGCTAGACCCATGCTTCGAGTTGTTTCATGCCATAAATAAACTCGAACACTTAAGAAATCCGTCGGACAGGCGGATTCACACCTCTTACAACCAACACAGTCCTCTGTTCTTGGGGCAGAAGCAATTTGCTTAGCTTTACACCCATCCCAAGGTATCATTTCTAATACATCTGTGGGGCAGGCTCGTACACATTGAGTACATCCTATACATGTATCATAAATCTTTACTGAATGTGACATTGGATCTAGAGTTTTTTTTTATTTTAACATCAAAAATGGAAAAGTTTCGATCTAGTAAACTCGTAAATGAATCATATATTTAGACACCAGATGAATCAACGATTTACCAGAATAGAATTTTGAAACTTAACTTAAAAAAATCGACTTCCGGGTCAATTCATAAGAGGAGAAGAGGACCAAGATACTTTGATTTCTTACGTTTTTGCAAACATGCAAATCAAAATTGATGAATATTAAACTATTCTAAATTAGAATTATTAGTATAATTTTATTAATAATGATTAATACTATTTATTCAACAAATTAGATTGATTGATACGAGTTGATTTTCTGTTACGATAAATTGAAGAAACAATAGCCAGTCCGATAGCTGCTTCAGCGGCTGCAATAGCAATAACAAAAATAGAAAAAATATTTCCTTTTAATTGGCGACTATCAAAGAAATCAGAAAAGGTTACGAAATTGATATTCACTGCATTCAGTATAAGTTCAAGACACATAAGGGCTCTAACCATATTTCGGCTCGTAATCAATCCATAGATACCAATAGAAAATAAATAGGCACTCAAAACAAGTACATGTTCGAGCATCATTAACCAACTCCTTATCAATTTTTATTCAGTTTAATATAGTATGAACAATAATTCAACGGATTCAATTGACTAAAGAATATAACAAGTCTGGAACAAAAGAATATATTGCCAAAAAAATTATTTTCTATATAAACACTTTTTTTTTTACATTCACATAGAATTCAACAGAAAAAAATGGGAAAAAAAATTCTATTTTTTTTATTGCTAGTTCGAAAGATTTCTTATTGGCGAGCCACGACAATTGCACCTATCAAAGCAGCTAAGAGAATTATGGAAATTAGTTCAAATGGAAGAAAAAAATCTGTTGATAAATGAATTCCAATTTGTTGACTAGTACTTATCAAATCTTGCTCTATAATCTGATTTGATCTTGTAGTCCAAATAATCCCGTACCATGATGTATCTGGGATAGTAGTTATTAGTGAAATAAGAATACTTGTACAAACCATCAAAGTAATTCCACCCCCAACGGTCAAAAGATGAGAATCTTGGTAATATTCCGAACCATTCATGAACATCACAGCAAATAGGATTAAAACGTTTATAGCTCCCACGTAAATAAGTAGTTGTGCGGCAGCTACAAAATGGGAATTTGATAAAATGTAGAATAAAGATATACAACCAAGAACCAGTCCCAAGGAAAAAGCAGAAAAAATGGGATTGGTAAAAAATACTACTCCTAGACTTCCTAATACAAGACCTGATCCCAAAAAGACTAAAAGAAAATCATGTAGTGGTTCAGGCAAATCCATTATATGTAAAAAAAGAGATAAATAAATCGAGATTTCATGACTTTAATTGATATGACCAGGGAATATTTGGATATACGAGATTTCTCTCCGCATTTAATTTAATCCTAACAACTGGGAATTGATATGGGTATCGGTTATAGGCCAAATGTCCTTCTATTCGTTATATGAAAGAATAGATCGAAACTATAAGTATAACTATATGATATGTATTCTATATTTATATCTAAAAAATATAACTATACATATTCTATATTTATAGAATTATAGAATTTCTCTATTTATAATATAAAATAATATAAATATAGAATATAAAATAATATAATAGAATATAAAATAATATAAAATATTTCCAATCGAATTTCGATTTTCTAAGAGAATATAGAATAGTTTTTCTATTTTTAGAGAACATTTTTTCTAAATTTATATTTATATATATAATAAATAGATATGAAATATAGAAAGAATCAGATTTGTTTGATTAGAATCAGATTTTTTTTATATATATTTCTTTTATATATATATAAATTCTATACCTAATATATTTATAATTAATATATATAATTTTATAATATATATAATATTATATAAAATTTTACATAATTAAATTCTAATTATTTTAATTTTTTGAATTAAAATTCAATTCTATATATTATAATATCTTATTATTATAGTAAATAATACTAAGTAAATAATACTAAATCAATTTTAATAAAAAATTTTTGATTATATTAGACTTTTTTTAGAATATTTTTTTTTTAATTAAAAAAAAAAGACTAATATAATAAATAAACAAAGAAAAAATTTGGATTATATATTTTTTTTTTCTATTTGGATTGTTCGTATTGTATAATCATCAATTACTGACATTGGTAAACGACCCAAAGCAATTTGATTATAATTCAATTCATGACGATCATAAGTCGAAAGTTCATATTCTTCAGTCATTGATAAACAATTTGTTGGACAATACTCAACACAGTTCCCGCAAAATATACAAATTCCGAAATCAATACTGTAATTAAACAATCGTTTCTTTCGAATATCCGTTTCCAGTTTCCAATCAACAACGGGTAGATCTATAGGACATACACGAACACATACTTCACAAGCAATGCATTTATCAAATTCAAAATGGATTCGACCGCGGCAACGTTCCGATGTAATTAATTTTTCATAAGGATATTGAATAGTTACGGGTAAACGATTTGCGTGGGATAAGGTAATCATGAAACTTTGACCAATGTACCTTGCAGCTCGGACTGTTTGTTGACCATAATTCATGAACCCAGTTACCATAAGGAACATATCGTGAATATCTATGAATATTTGTGTTTTGTTTCTTTCTCTTGTTTGACACAAGTTACAAATATAGAGTATCAATCTTTTACAGTGAAAACAGTTGAGACGAAGTTGTTAATAATAGATTACCGAGAGAAATAGGTAAAAGAAACTTCCATCCAAGATTTAATAATTGGTCCATTCTTAGCCTAGGCAAAGTCCATCTTGTTGTGATAGAAAGGAACAAGAACAAATAAGTTTTAGCTAATGTAATAAAGATATCAATTGTAGTTCCAAAAACCCCATATGCTTTTTTTATCTCAAAAAACTCAGAAACTAATATGTACGGAACAGGGATATTTGAACCGCCCAAGTAAAGAACTGTTACAAATAATGAAGAAATTAATAGGTTTAAATAAGAAGCAACATAAAATAAACCAAATCTTATACCTGAATATTCCGTTTGATAACCCGCTACTAATTCTTCTTCCGCTTCTGGTAAATCAAAAGGTAATCTTTCGCATTCTGCTAGGGAAGAAAGTAGAAAAACTATGAAACCTATAGGTTGACGCCACAAATTCCATCCCCAAAAATCATATTTTGATTGTGCATCAACTATATCAACTGTACTTAAACTGTTAGATAATCCTAGTCGGTGATAACATTACTGTCTCATCGCTATTACAGAACCGTACATGAGATTTTCACCTCATACGGCTCCTCGAAAGTCTTAAATAAATATAAGGACCAGGCCGATTGTTTATCTTTTGCTATATCCCTAAGATGGATAAGATTCCAATTTATCGGACGGTTCTTAATTAGACCAATTGAATTCTGTCTGTTCTAATTTATAATTTTATAATAAAGATAAAAAAATGCATTTTTTATAAAAGATACAAAAGGCACTTCTGAATTTATCTTATCCCTAAAAAAAATCTAATTTTTTAAGTAATAACTTTATTCTTCAATAAAATAATCTTTTAGAATTAAACCCTCCCCCGTCGTTTTTGATTACGAAAAAATAATTACATATTAGTTTCTAAATTATGATATGACATAAATTCTATCTCCATAAATATGGATTAAAAATCCATATGGATAAAAAAAAGGGGGGTCAGTCGCTTTTTTCTTTTTTTTCGTTCCTATTCGTCTTTTTTTGTGCAAATAAAGGGACTTGAAAAAAAAATGAAAGGATTTTTTCGTTCCCGATAGTCATTTATTTAATCAGTGGATAGGAGCCTACTCTGGACCGGAATTTTGGGGAGTACTGCCTTTATTTTTCTACCAACTTAAAGCCCCAATTAGTATTCTTTTTCTATTATGTGGAAATGCTCTTTTTGAAAATTTACATAATCCGCGTTACTAATCCTTTGTGTATCTTGGTGGTTCTAACCGTCCACTTAATCTTTTATGAGCCTCCCTTATTTATGTTAATACATGTATGATAATTCATCCAAACGGTAGCAAAAACGCAATAAAGTTGGTCTTTTGAACCCGAACCCGCTTCAAGACAAGATTGATAATCAACGAATCCTGGGGTAATCAGACTCTTCTGCTTCTAATTTTTTTTTTCACTAAATTCTTATACATAGAAAATGAGACTCAATATTTTTACTGCAATTTTTAATCATCATACTATAACCATATATAAACTATACCATAGAGAGAATCAGGTAAGGTAATATAGTATTCATAAATTGTATTCAATAGAAGCTGTTTTATTTCACTCATATAACTATCTGATTTTTTTCTTCAATACGAATTGAGAATAATAATGAATTTATTCTACCCCTTTCCTATAAAGTGTCCTACAAAGAAAGGCGTATAAGCAATAGCATCGAAAAGTTTTTGTATCAACGAATCGCACGTAGAGATATTGATAACACACATAGAGTTAATGGTATTTCATAACTAATCGATTGAGCAGTAGCTCGTAGACCACCCAAAAAGGAATATTTATTATTTGATCCATATCCTGACATAAGAAGTCCAATGGGAGCAATACTCGAAATAGCAATCCATAAAAAAACACCGATATTGAGATCAGATAAAACAAAGTTATATCCAAAAGGAATTACTGAATAGCTTATTATAATTGATATGACTGATATGGATGGTCCGATACTGAATAAACGAATATCTCCCCTAGATGGAATAAGATTTTCTTTGAAAAGTAGTTTTGTTCCATCTGCTAGAGCTTGAAGAACTCCCAAAGGACCAGCGTATTCAGGTCCAATCCGCTGTTGTATACCTGCGGATATTTCTCTTTCTAACCATACAATTGATAGTACACTTATGGTGATTCCCAATACAAGAGTAAAGATAGGGGCGAGTACCCATAAAATTCCATATACCTCTTTAAAAGATTCCAATCTGAAAAAAGAATTGATATCTTGTATTTCTGTTGTATCAATTATCATTTCAACGATCAACTTCTCCCATAATGATATCTATGCTACCTAGTATTGTCATAATATCAGCCAATTTCATTCTTTTAACTAATTGAGAAATAATTTGCAAATTGATAAACCCAGGTGGACGAATTTTCCATCTCCAAGGAAAACCATTCTGATCCCCTATTATAAAAATTCCCAATTCTCCTTTTGGGGCTTCAACTCGTACATAAAGTTCTTGTTTCGGCAATTCAAAAGTTGGAGACGGTTTTTTACTAATGAATCGATATTCAAAATCATTCCATTCTGGTTCCCTTTCCCTATCAAAGTAACGGATTTCTAAATTTTCATATGGACCTCCAGGAATTCCTTCCAAAGCCTGTTGAATTATTTTTATGGATTCCACCATTTCGCCAATTCGAACTAAATAACGAGCTAATGAATCTCCTTCTTTTTGCCATTGAACTTCCCAATCAAATTCCCCGTAACACTCATAATTATCAACTTTACGGAGATCCCATTGTATTCCGGAAGCCCGAAGCATCGGTCCTGATAAACCCCAATTTATTACTTCCTTTCCACCAACAATGCCTATTCCCTCAACCCGTTCTAAAAAAATAGGATTTCTCGTAATAAGTTTTTGATATTCAACAACCCCTGTTAAAAAATAATCGCAAAAATCCAAACATTTATCTATCCAACCATGAGGTAGATCAGCCGCTACTCCCCCGATACGGAAAAAATTATGCATCATTCTCATACCTGTCGCAGCTTCGAATAGATCATATATTAATTCTCTTTCTCTGAGAATATAGAAGAAAGGGGTTTGTGCACCAATATCTGCCATAAAAGGTCCCAGCCATAATAGGTGAGAAGCTATACGACTCAATTCCAACATAATTACTCGAATATAGCTGGCTCTTTTAGGTACTTGAATATTTCCCAACTGTTCCGGTCCGTTTACGGTTATTGCTTCTGTAAACATAGTGGCTAAATAATCCCAACGTGTTACATAAGGCAGATATTGTATAATTGTTCGGTTTTCCGCAATTTTTTCCATCCCTCTGTGTAAATAACCCAATATTGGTTCACAATCAATAACATCCTCACCATCCAGAGTAACAATAAGTCGAAGAACACCATGCATTGATGGGTGGTGAGGGCCCATATTCACTATCATGAGGTCTTTTCTTGTAGCTGGGACATTCATAGGTTTTTCCTCGATTTATTCATTCCATGAATTGCGTAAAACAAAAGAAAAAAAAATTCATAAAAATTCAAGACCTAATAAATCGAATAATTAAAAATGACTCTTCAAATTAACGAATTTGTGACTCCCGAATATCCAACTGATTTATTAATTTGTTATAACGTATTCCATTTTTCTTTGACAAATAGGACAGTAGCCGTTGTCGTTTTCCCAGAATTTTACGTAAACCTCGTTGAGATAAATAGTCTTTTCGGTGCAATTCCAAATGTGAAGTAAGTCTTCGTATCTTATTAGTGAAATTGAATACTTGAAATTCAACCGATCCGGGGTTTTCTTCTTTTTTTTCTTGTAAAAAACTCGGTAGAATTAACTTTTTTACCATACGTTGAAAGCTTTCTTTTCCCTTTACTTATTTTATAGATATCTTTTTTTAATCAGTAATAGTAATGACACTAATTTCAAATTTTTTATATTGTATATACAATACAAAAAATTCCGTCAGATTTACCTATTTTTTTTTTTCAAATCATAGAATACTATATTTATGCATTCCAAAAAAAATGGTAAACTTAAAAAATCTCTATAAGACGATTTTGTTGATTCATTTTGGTATCGAATGGATACATCATTGAATTAGTATCAAGGACTCAGAATACAGAATAGAAGTTAACAAAATTTGTATGCGCATCTATGTGTGTATCCATTTATATCCGCATACCGAATATATTACGCTAAATAGAAGAAAGAAATCTAGATTAACGAATTCTCAATCACGGATACATATGTATCCTTACTATACTGAAACGGCTTCCATTATAGGTATCAAACCAATAGCGATTCATGCAAGCTAAATCCTCTAATCGAAAATTTGGCCAAAGAAAAAAATAGAAATTCATTTGTTTTTTTTTTTCTCTATCAAGATGCTTATTTTCAGCCAAAACTTTACAGCAATTAGTTCCTTTATTCTTATTGTAAAATGTTGTCTTTCTATGTACACTATCTCTATTCTTAGAATTGAAAGACATTAGAATTCTGAATTCTCTACGACGTCTAGCGGAAAAAAAAAATTCGGGAACAAACAAATCATAATGATTTGTCTCTTTATTTTCAGTTATCTTTTGATCTCTTGTTCTTGGAGTGGATTTATAAAATTTCTTCTTATCAACGTGGCTTTTTTCCGGATATCTTTGATAAATTTGACGCTTACTCTTATGAATCAACGAGAGGCCTATAGTTTGATACATAAAAAATTGTTCATCGTTTTCTCTAGATATACGAACTGGTTCGATAATAAATATTCCTTCGTTGATCAATTTTTTATTTTTCGTCAATTCTGTAAGAGTCAAATCCTTCTGATTATGAATCATCATAATATCTAGACTTAGTTCTCCTCTTTGAATAGAGGTTATAGCAATCTCTTTTAGATTTTTCAATCTAATCAGTAGACAATATATTTTTATATTATTCATTACTCTTTGATTTAAGGAACCCTTCCAATTCAATTGAAAAATAAAAAACCTTTTTAATAAGAAATTAAGTTCTTCCTCTATCTTGCTATTGTATTGTGGTTTGTTTATATCCTCTTTCCTGTCCAATCCTGTATAATCTTCTTCAATATCTTTTTCTTGGGTTGAGGGAGGTGATTCAAAATCCACTCGACCCGTGTATTCCGCTTTTGCTTGATTTCGAGTTCCTAACTCGAATTCTAATTTTTTTTTTTTTGATGATCTAAAAATATCTATTATTTTTTTCCTTCCAGTGATGTTTTTATTTGCACTAACATTTTTATTTATTTTATTTATATTAAAATCGAAAAAAAGTAATTGGATTGGTATGATCCACGGGTTACTCATATATGCATTAAAAAATATAAAAAATTTGGAAAGGAACAAAAATTCCCGATTCGATATGGAACGATTTAATATTTCTTGATTCATTCCCATCCAATCAAAATATTTTCTATCCAGATTTTTTTCCATATCTATAATAGCATCTTCTGCGATATAATTCTTGATAGAGATATCACTCGTTAGGTCAAATATCTTTTGTTTACGTGTGTTGTAATTATAAGAAATTTCTTGATTTTTATTTGCTTGGAATGGTGATCCATATCCATAAATATATGATTGCTTCTTATCTGCATAATTAATATATTTAATTGAAAAAAGATCATATTCATATTGTTTTTTTTTTAATAAGTCTAATTGTTGATTTTTGTAAAGAATTAATCGGGTTTTCTCATATGAATCACGCTTTTTAAAATCTTTTTTTTGAGAGACACGACGCTCATGGATTCTATTTCTCCATTTTTGTGCCACTAATCTAGACCATCTCCTCTGAGATAAATCATATTGATAATGACCCTTTAACAACCAATTTTTCCATTGATTCATTACAGAATTGGGAGGTTTCTTTTGTCTTAATTTAGAATAAAATATTCTTTGTATTCCAAAAAAAAAATCCCGAATTTCATTCTTAAGAAAAAAGGATTTTCCACGATCTTTAAAAGCAGATCTTAACTTATATATGTTAATAACTTGGGTTTCTGACAATTTATAAAATACATATGCCTGTGACAACGAGGATACGTCACAAGAATTCTGTGAATTCGTATTCCTAATATTAGAATATTTTTTTAGAAGCGAAATAAAGTGAATTAAACTTTGATTAGTTTTATCCCGTCTGTCTTCTTTTGTTTCATTATTGTAAATGGATTCTTTTTGAATTATGTTTCTTGTTCTTGATTCAAGAAACAATTGTAGATCGATCCTAGGAATATAAATGATACATAGAAAGATATTTAGGTATACCCTTTCCATGAGAGATTTCAAAAAAGAATGCTGTGATTTACGGGCTAATAGAGGATTTCTTTTTTTTAAAATTTCCCCAATACTTTTTTTTAATTCGAATCTTTTAGCATAATAACTTTTTTTGTTCGAACTAATATTTATCTCTGAAGAAAAAACCCCCTTTTCTTTTGTCATTTTTTTTTTTTTCTTTATTATTGTCTTTCTTTCAGCATTCAGATCTTTTTTTTTTTTTTTCAATGAACAAGTTGTCCGATTAACAGATTGAATTCGAATGGTTGATTCGTAAATCATTGGAATTTTCTTACTTATTGTGGAATCTTTTTGGCTTTCACTCAATCCATATATTTTTTTGAATCTAAGTAGAAAAAAAGTCGGGAGTTGTTTTATTTTTTCGTTTAGAAATAGAATACTTTTGATGATCCATTTTGTTCTTTCTTTTAAGAAATTTAGAAACAATTTTCTTCTCTGATTTAAAATATTGAGAACGAGAAAAAAATTATTTTTCCATTTTTTTATTTTTTTGTTGATTTTTTTTAAAATGGGATGAAAAAAATAAAATTTATTTCGGGGAAAACTAGAAAAGGGGAATTCCACTTCCATTCCCAAAATTGTTAAAAAACAAAAGTCCCTTTTTTTTTTTTCCTCTTTTTTTTTCATTGGATCCGTTTCAGTGGATCGTAGCTTAGATCTGTGCCAAGGCTTCAGACGAAAAGGAAATATGATTTTTATCTGAATACCATCTGTTAGCCACTTTTTTGGAAATTCTGTTTCGGATAATTGAACGCCATTATAGGTGCATTTAATATACATTTCTTTCTTCCAATCCCTATAATCTTCTGACCATTCTGGAAATTGAAATAATAGCATACGAACAATATTTTTAGTTATTATCAATGAAGGCAATATAATATATTTTCTAAGAATCGATTGGGTTATTAATAAATAACCTCTTATTACTTGAGCAAATATAATGGTGTCCCAGGCCTCTCCTATTTCTATACGTCTTTTTTCCTCTTTTTCTTTTTTATTTTTTTCGCCCCCCTCCTCACTTTCTTTTTTATTTTCCTCCGTATAATCTGAATTTAGGGATTCTGCTTTTGTACGCATCCAATTATTGAACATAAAAATTATTTGTCTCATTGGCTCAAAATTTTTTAAAAAAGAAAAGAACGAGGGTTTTTCAATTTTGTCCAAAAAAAGGGGCGAATGCAGACTTTTTTGAAATAGTTTCCAAGTAATTGTTTTACGCCTTTGAGCACGTATAGATCCTTTGATTATGTCTCGTCGAAAATCAGGTTGTTGTGCATAACGTATTAAAGCTAATTCCCCGTTTTTATCAGTATTATTAGTATCTCTAGTATATCTATAAGTATCGTTATTTTTTTTTTGATCAGTAAAAGTAAAAATAACTACACGTTTGGCTTTTCGGGAACGAATTCCATATTTCTCTTCCTCATTTTTGACTTCCAGTTGTTCTAATTCGTCAATTAATTTGTATGACCATCGAGGAACTTCTTTCCTCATTTCTTTTATTCCAATACATTTTTTTTTTTTTACAATTCTTTTTTCGTTCAGATCATTTCTAATTGCGTCAAACAAAAATTTTATTTTTTTTTTTTCGGAATTCACTTTCAATTGTTCATATTCCGGAAAGAGAACAAGTCCTTCAAAATTAAGGCTTGATACTGATTTATCCGAGAATTTATGGATTAAATTCAAAAAAAACCAAATTTCAATTAATAATGATTTTTTATCAAATGTATTCATTTTCTGGTCAAATTCTGGATGATTTTTTTTACTATTAATAAGGAGAGCATGAATCTTATTTATAAAAATATCATTTTTTTTATAAGTTTCCGTTTTGATTGAGGATAACAAAAAATTCTGGATTCGTCCACGACAGGGTCCATTCAAGAACGGATCGTATATTTTAGGTAAGTTTTTTGTTTGAGTCTCCTCATTACACAATCTAATTCGTTTTTCGACTATATCCATAGGCAAAAATTCCTTATCTAAAACTTCGGCCCTGTTTAAAAATTCATTTCTTAGTTTTTTTTTTTTTTCTTCATTTCTAGAGTTCCAATAATTATAGAATTTATCATAGAAGTTTTTTTCTGTTGTGAAAAGATCTATTTTTTTTTCCATCATTTTAATAAAAGTCGACAAATTAGGTGGATATGTAAAAAATATTCTTTCTTTTCCATCACTTTTACATGTATAAAAAAAAAATTGTGAAATCTCATTTCTTACTACATTTTCAAATCGAGCATTTTTTATATATCGCAACGGACGCTTCCATCGTTTAAAATAAAAAAAAATAGTTACAAGCGATTTTTGAAATACCGAGATTTTCGTCTCCTCGTTTTCATTGATTTTGTATGAATTCTGATCTTTTTCAAAAAAAAGATAAGAATAAGCATCTTTTTCAGTAGATATATTTTTTTCTTGCTTAGTTCCTGTTGTTTCCGAAGTTCTTTCCACATCCATTTTTTTTTTTTCAATTTTACTGCTTTCTTGAATTTCTGATCGTTTTTTAATAAAAAAGGGAAACGGTGTTCTGCCTAAATAGTATAAACACGTAATAAATAAAAAAACAATAAAGATTTGAGACATATAAATTTTGAATTCTGATATAA